TACAAAGTCAACAGATTTCAATGAATACAATAGGATTTATGGCTACACAAACTGTTGAGAACGGTTCTAAATCTGGTCCAAGACGAACTACTGTAGGGAGTTTATTAAAACCCTTAAATTCGGAATATGGTAAAGTAGCTCCCGGGTGGGGAACGACCCCTTTGATGGGTGTCGCAATGGCTTTATTTGCGGTATTTTTATCTATTATTTTGGAGATTTATAATTCTTCCGTTTTATTGGATGGAATTTCAATGAATTAGATCTATAAGAACCTCCAAGTCCTAGCTTTTCAATAAAAAACGAATCCTTTAGAGCTCGGATTTCTAGCTCATTCTATTTTGGTAGTTCAACCGTGGAATTTCTTTGTTTCTGTATTTCTGGAATATGAGTGTGTGACTTGTTATAATTGATCCTATTGATAGTACAGAGAATATGTCTGTCATCTTGATAGAGATGCTTCTACTTCGTCGGATATTTAGTCTAATATCTGAAACACGGAATATATGAAATAGATTAAGAATTTTTTGAACTATGATTCATACTTAATATAAAAACCTCGCGGCCGGGCTCCAAAAAAATTTCCAAGAAATATAAATATAAATTTTTTCTTCTTTCAAATGCCTATTTATTTATGCTTATTTTGACGCAAAGACAAATTTTTCTTCGTATTTTTGGTGATTATCTATTCGTGGAATAAGTGATGATCCGATGGTTCTTACTCAGGGAATCCTTGGGCTTAACTTAGTATTTTTATTAAATCATCGTGGTTCTAGTATGAATCTGGGGTTTTAATCGATTCATGGGGTCTTAACAAGATAATTCCTATCAATTCAATCAATATCAATATACTAATACTAATAATAAATAAAACAAATAAAATAAAAATATATTATTTTGATATTATATACAAAAAACAAATAAAAGAAAAAGATATAGGGAAGAGAGGATTCAAGAGGCCCATAAGGATCAAGATAAAGATGACTGAGCCCACTTGATTTGGTATTATCGCCATAAAGAAGAACTTTCGGATTTTTTTATTCGTATCTTCAGAGCAGATTGAATCGGAAAGTAAGAAGTTTCAAACTTTCTATTACATATCCGTTCCAACCAGTATTTGGGTGTTTTTGCTTGAGCTGTACGAGATGAAAGTCTCATATACAGTTCTCGGAGGGGGATCGCACCTATCTCAATAAAGTCTATGATTGGTTTGAAGAGCGTCTCGAGATTCAGGCGATTGCGGATGATATAACTAGTAAATATGTTCCTCCTCATGTAAACATATTTTATTGTCTAGGGGGAATTACGCTTACCTGTTTTTTAGTACAAGTGGCTACAGGATTTGCTATGACCTTTTACTATCGTCCGACCGTTACTGATGCTTTTGCTTCTGTTCAATACATAATGACTGAAGCTAATTTTGGTTGGTTAATCCGATCAGTTCATCGATGGTCGGCAAGTATGATGGTCCTAATGATGATCCTACATGTATTTCGTGTATATCTCACCGGTGGATTTAAAAAACCTCGCGAATTAACTTGGGTTACAGGTGTGGTTCTGGGTGTATTGACTGCATCTTTTGGTGTAACCGGTTATTCCTTACCTTGGGACCAAATTGGTTATTGGGCAGTGAAAATTGTAACAGGTGTACCTGACGCTATTCCTGTAATAGGATCGCCTTTGGTAGAATTATTGCGCGGAAGTGCTAGTGTGGGACAATCCACTTTGACTCGTTTTTATAGTTTACACACTTTTGTATTGCCGCTTCTTACTGCCGTATTTATGTTAATGCACTTCCCAATGATACGTAAACAAGGGATTTCTGGTCCTTTATAGAGAAGATATAGAATAGATCTTTTGAATTCATCATTTATCATTTGGGGTAGGAACGATAGTATTTTATTGCTACAAGTATGGATTATTGAAAATAATAAGACATGTATTTGGATATTTCCCTTGAACTCCGCAATATTTTTTATTTGGCATCAATAGTTGAAGGGAATTTTCCGAAGAGAAAATGGATTATGGGAGTGTGTGACTTGAACTATTGATTGGTCTGTGCAGATATGTGCCCTTAGTTATCTTTATCTGCCACATTTGAATTCACAACCAAATGTGTCTTTGTTCCAACCATCACGTAAGCCCATACAGAGGATAGGCCGGTTTGCTTGAAGAGAATCTTTTCTATGATCAAATACGAATCATGTCATACATGAGCAGGCTCCGTAAGATCTTTAACTTCATATTTAATTTAAAAAATTGAATTTATTTAATAGTATACAAATGCATTCATTTCCTCTGCATTGACGCAATCTAGGATACTATCGGAGTGCAAAAAGGGTCTAAAGAAGAACAGAGACTAGACTCTATTAGTAACAAGTAAATCCTTTGTGTGTGTTGTCTCTAAAAAAGAAACACCAATCATAAGGTCTGAGACAACCCAGAAAGCAATTGATCATATTACGATCCTTTTTATAAGCCTACTTGGGTATTGAGTATTTAT